CAGTAAGAGAGTTTGTATGTCACACTTTACTAATTTAAAAACAAGTTTTAAAAATTTACTGCATTTAGAGAATGCTTTAAAAAATTTAGGTATTAAATATAAAAAATCCAAAAAAATTATTAACAATGATCAGAATATGTCTAAACGATATAATGATAATGTAATAATTCCTCAGTCAAATAATTACGATATTACTTTTGATTGGAATGGAGAAGAGTATGACTTAGTTCTAGATGCTAGTTTTTGGATTCAACCCTATCCAGTTGAAAGCTTTATTAATAAACTTTCTCAACAGTATGCAAATGATGTTATTATTACAGAAAGTCAAAAAATTGGATTCCAACCCATCAAATCAAAACAACATATAGATGGTTCAAATACCATTACTTTACAGCGTTGGAATGCAAATACTATTTATTAACGAATAAAACTTGAAATTTTCAAAAAGAGTTTTATTACGACTTTTTATTTCATAAAATAGTAGCAAAGTTTGTACTATTTATTTTTGTTCAGTGCTATACTAAAAAAGTAATTACAAAGTTAAAAATTTCTCGCACGGGAGACATAAACTAGAAATTGAATTTACTTGATAATTACTCCTACTAATAAATTATTTAATAATATGACTAATTTATTAATAGGAGTAATAACGTTGGTAGATAACATATTATCACAAAAGAATTAATAAAAAACTTTATAAACTTTAACATTATTATTATCAAATTTTCGAAATTAAGGAAAAAAAATTATTGGGTATTTATTCAACTGGGGACGGAGGGACTTGAACCCTCACGCACTATCACTAGGCAACGGATTTTAAGTCCGTCGTGTCTACCAATTCCACCACGTCCCCAAATAGAAATATAAATATATTATATTTTATTTTAGTAAAGAAAAGCAATGATATTGATGTATATTTAAAGGCGGCACCCAGATTCGAACTGGGGATAGAGGATTTGCAATCCACTGCCTTACCACTTGGCCATACCGCCAAAAATATAGTTGTTTTTAATTACTATTTATAGTATAATTAAAAGTAGTTTATTGTGCAAATATAGAATAAGAGCCAATAAAAATTTTTATATATTAATCAACCTTTATATTTTTTTAGTGTGAATAGAAAAATTTTTCATAGTTTAAATATCATTTTTATTTATTGTATTGTTAAATAAAAATGCTACTAAAAAAAAATGTTTGAGAAGTTTACAGAAGGGGCTATTAAAGTAATAATGTTAGGCCAAGAAGAAGCTCGTCGTATGGGGCATAATTTTGTTGGTACAGAACAACTCTTATTGGGTTCAATTGGTCAAAGACATGGAATCGCTGGACGTGCATTAGCTCAATTAAATATAACATTAAAGAAAACTCGAAAAGAAGTTGAAAAGTATATCGGTCGTGGAAAAGGATATGTTGCTTCTGAAATACCATTTACACCACGTGCAAAACGTGTACTAGAAATGTCGATTCATGAAGGGCAAGATCTTGGAGTAAATTATGTTGGGACGGAACATATTTTATTATCTATATTAACGGAAGGTGAAGGGATTGCAATTCGAACTTTAGATGTTTTACGTGTTAATATTCCAAAATTACGCCATTTAATTCTAACGTATATTGAAGAACAGCAAGAAGATATTTTAAAACCTCATTTAACAGATCAAGAAAAATGGGCAATTGCTCGTGACAAAAATGGATTAAAAACACCATCGTTAGATGCTTATTCAGAAAATATTACAAAAGAAGTTATTGAAAATAAATTAGATCCAGTTATTGGGCGAGATGAAGAAATTAGTGCCTTAGTCAAAGTTTTAGGTCGTCGTCGAAAAAATAATCCAGTTTTAGTTGGAGAAGCAGGGGTTGGAAAAACTGCATGTGCGGAAGGACTTGCAATATTAATGCAAAGTGTTGATTGTCCTGACTTTTTAAGAGAACATGTTATTCGTTCGTTAGATCTTGGTTCAGTATTAGCTGGAACAAAATATCGAGGGGAATTTGAAGAACGTATGAAACATATTATTGAAGAAGTTAATAATCATGGAAAAACAATTTTAGTAATTGATGAAATTCATACAATAGTTGGAGCAGGTGCTGCTGAAGGTGCAGTTGATGCAGCAAATCTTTTAAAACCATCATTAGCGCGAGGAACACTACGTGTAATTGGGGCTACTACATTAGATGAGTATCGACGTTATATTGAAAAAGATCCCGCACTAGAGCGAAGATTTCATTCCGTTATTGTAGAAGAACCAAGTATTGAAACAACTATTGATATTTTAAGAGGATTAAAACCAGAATTTCAACGTCATCATGCATTAGCATATGAAGATTCTTGTCTTGAATTAGCAGCGACACTTTCAAGTCGATTTATTGCCGATCGTAATTTACCAGATAAAGCTATAGATGTTATCGATGAAGCAGGTGCTCGTGTACGCTTACGAAATCAAACTTTACCTGAAGGTTTACAAAAATTGCTTTTAGAATTGCACGAAACATTAGGTGATAAACATGATGCTATTGCACAAAATCAATTCAGTTTAGCTAAAGAATTATTGAATCATGAAATCGAAGTTCGAACACATTTACGAATTATGCGATTTGCAATGACAACTAAAAAGGAATTTTCAAAATATTCAACACCTGGTGGGCCTCGAATTGATGGTGTTGTTGACTCAGATGTGACGAAAGTTGTTTCTGCATGGACTGGAATTCCCACAACAAAAATTAATCAATCAGAAAATGAACGTCTAAAATTAATGGAAGACATTTTACATGAACGATTAATTGGTCAACATCATGCCATTACAGCTGTTTCGAAAGCTGTAAGACGAGCACGGGTTGGTATTCAAGATCCAAAACGTCCAATTGCAAGTTTTATTTTCGCAGGTCCTACTGGGGTTGGGAAAACGGAATTAACAAAAACTTTAGCCGAGTACATGTTCGATGATGAAAAAAACTTAATTCGATTCGACATGTCGGAATTTATGGAACGACATACTGTTGCTAAATTAATTGGTTCTCCTCCCGGTTATGTAGGTTTCCAAGATGGTGGTCAATTAACTGAAGCTGTAAGAAAAAAACCATATTCAATTGTTTTATTCGATGAAGTTGAAAAAGCACACCCTGATGTTTTTAATATTTTTTTACAAATATTAGATGATGGTCATTTAACAGATTCAACTGGTCGCGTTGTTAGTTTTAAAAATACTATTATTGTAATGACAACGAATTTAGGTTCGCGAGTAATTGAAAGAGAATCACCTGTACTAGCTAAAGAAAAAATTGGATTTGGTCGTAATTTAGATCCTGCAGCTATAGAAGGCAAAAGAATTGAATTACAAATAAATTCTGATGGAACTTTTTCTTTAAAACCCCCGGTTAAAAAAGAAGTAACAGCAGAAGATGAAGAAAAATATCTTCACATCTCAGAGTTAGTACAAGAAGAATTAAAAAAATTCTTCCGCCCAGAATTTTTAAATCGAATCGATGATATTATTGTTTTTAATCATTTGTCAAAACATGATATTTGGGAAATTTGTGGTTTGATGTTAAATTCACTAAAAAAACGACTAGGCGAACAAGGAGCAGTTTTAAATATTGATAATGCTGTTCGATTCTTTCTTGCTGAAGAAGGTTATGATCCAATATATGGAGCTCGACCATTACGTAGATCAATTACAAAATTCTTAGAAGATAAATTAGCTGAAGAATGTTTAAGCTATACTTTACATGAAGGCACAAATATAAATGTTACTCAAAAAATAAAGCCAGATATTTACGGAAGTAGACCAGTCTATTCACCGATATTTGACGATATTTACAAAAGAGAAATTGAAATTACATTTGATTACAGTAATGTTGACTTTAGTCAAGTTGCAGACGTAGAAGAGAAAGATAAAACTAATGATCGTATTGAAAAAGAACCTTCACTACGACAAAAAATTATTGAAGCTAACAAGCGTCTAGAAGGACGAAAAATAGAACATGCTTAATGATGTAAAAATAGAAGAAGTAAGTATGTGTATGAGCATATTTTAGTTTAGTTTTTAAAACAATTGGAAATAATTTATATATTAATAAATTTTTCCAATTGTTTTACTTATTTATTTAATTTAAAAGAAAAATTCTATTGAAGAATTTGACTTATTTTAGATTTTTTAGAATAACAACTTGGATTGTATGGGGTAAAGCCAAGAATCAAACGCTAAAAGATCAAGGAGGTGGTGTGGTCACTCCGCTTACGTTTGCCTTAATTTTTTTCTGTGGCGCATTAACTGTAGAGTTAATCGGAAGATTCTTTGTGGATTAATTTCAAAAGAATTCGTAAAAATAATTATTTCTACGAATTCAACCTAAAGAAGAATATGAATGCATTTCTACATTCATATTTTTCTAGATTGTTAATTTAATTAAATAATCAAATAAAATTCGATTATTTAGTTAAATTTTATGAGATACATATTCTGTAAAATACTCCTGGTGGTAAATCAGATTTTACTAATAAATCAAAGATATTAACAGATGCATCGTAATAAATTTCTATTATTCGTTTATAAGTACGAATTTCAAAATGTTCACGCGAATCTTTATTAACATGCGGTGAGCGTAATACACAATAGATTCGTTTATCTGTTGGTAGAGACGCAACTCCTGCCTTATAAACCCCCGTATCACGAATAATTTCTGATATCTTTTGAATTGATGTATTCAAAAGTTCACGGTTAAAAGATTCTAACCTTACACGAATTTTTTGATTGGATTTTATTTCCATAAATTTTTTCAATTATTTAACAATTTTAGAAACAACACCAGCACCAATTGTTCGGCCACCTTCACGAATCGCAAAACGCATACCTTCTTCAATTGCAACTGGATAAATTAATTCTGCAGTCATTTTAATACGATCTCCTGGCATTACCATTTCTACAACAGAACCATCATCAGCTGTAAATTGTTCAATTGAACCTGTTACATCAGTTGTTCGTACATAAAATTGTGGACGGTAACCTGTAAAGAACGGTGTGTGACGTCCACCTTCTTCTTTGGTTAATACATATACTTCTGATTCAAAGTTAGTATGTGGTGTAATTGTACCTGGTTGTGATAACACCATACCACGTTCAATATCTTCTCGTGTAACACCACGTAATAAAATACCCACATTATCACCCGCGAAACCTTCATCTAATGTTTTTTGGAACATTTCGATACCAGTAATCGTTGTTGTTTGAGTTTCAGCAACACCAACAATCTCAACATTATCACCAACTTTAACAACTCCTCTTTCAATTCGTCCTGTTGCTACTGTTCCTCGACCAGTAATTGAGAATACATCCTCAATAGCCATTAAAAATGTTTTTTCAACATCACGTTCGGGTGTTGGAATATAAGCATCCACTGAATCCATTAATGCATAAATTTTATCAACCCATGGATTATCGCCACGTTGAATACTTGGATTTGCAGAAATTGCCTCAATTGCTTGTAAAGCTGAACCTGGACAAATTGGAATATCATCACCTGGGAAATCATAAGCCGATAATAATTCTCTTACTTCTAATTCTACTAATTCTAGTAATTCGTCATCATCTACTTGATCTTGTTTATTTAAAAATACAACAATATGTGGTACACCAACTTGTTTCGCTAATAAGATATGTTCTCTTGTTTGTGGCATTGGCCCATCAGCAGCAGATACAACTAAAATTGCACCATCCATTTGAGCAGCACCTGTAATCATATTTTTTACATAATCTGCGTGACCTGGACAATCTACGTGTGCATAATGACGATCTTTAGTTTCGTACTCAACGTGGGCAGTATTAATTGTAATTCCTCGAGCACGTTCTTCGGGTGCACCATCAATATCAGCATAATCTTTTGCTACAGAGTCCCCTTCTAATGATAAAGTTGCTGTAATAGCGGCTGTTAATGTTGTTTTACCATGATCAACGTGACCAATAGTTCCAATGTTAACATGCGGTTTTGTACGTTCAAATTTTTCACGTGCCATTTTAAAAAAATTCCTTTTAAGTTTAATGTTTATAATAAAAATCTCTTTGCTTTTAGCGAAATTAATTTTAACGAAAATTAATAACGGAAATGCGCAAATGCTTTATTTGCATCTGCCATTTTATGAGTTTCTTCTTTTTTCTTTATAGTATTACCGATATCATTAGCTGTGTCAATAATTTCACTTGCTAATTTACTTGACATTGTTCTTCCTACTCTTTGTTTTGAATATTGAATAATCCAACGTAAAGCCAAATTTGTTGCACGGAAACTACTTACTTCAATAGGAACTTGATACGTAGAACCACCAATTCTTCTTGCTTTTACTTCTACAACTGGACTAGCATTTCGAATTGCTTTTTCAAAAATTACTAAAGGGTCTTCATTTGTCTTTGATTTTATAATTTCGAAAGCGCCATTTACAATATTTTGAGCTAAATTTTTCTTGCCAGATTTTAAAATTCTAGTTACTAATAAACTAACTAAATAACTATTATAAGTCGGATCGGCTTTAGGGAATCGTTTTTTTGAAATATTTCGACGTGACATACTAATAACTTTTTTATTTAATAAATAGTTTTTAGTAAATACTAATTTTAATTTTTTAAATTAGTATTTAACTTTTTGGTTTTTTAACTCCATATTTTGATCTTCTTTGTGTTCGATCTTTAACACCTCCACTATCTAATGCACCTCGAACAATATGATAACGTACACCTGGTAAATCTTTTACTCGTCCACCACGAATTAAAACAACTGAGTGTTCTTGTAAATTATGACCTTCACCTGGAATATAAGCAGTTACTTCAAAACCAGACGTTAATCGAACACGTGCAACTTTACGAATTGCTGAATTGGGTTTTTTGGGTGTTGTTGTATAAACTCGTGTACAAACACCACGTCGTTGGGGACAATTTACTAATGCAGGTGATTTTGTTTTTTTATTAATTTGTATTCGCTTTGAACGAATTAGTTGCTGAATAGTTGGCATGTATTTTTAAAATAATTAAATAAGTTTAAACTATTGTAAATTTGTAAATTACTTGTCGTTTGTTTGTAATCCATATTTTTTCATAAACCGTTCTACACGTCCTTCACTATCGACAAGTGTTTGTGAATCTGTATAAAATGGATGATTTCCTAACCAAACATCAAGTTGTAACTGCGGTTTTGTAGAACCAATCGAACAAAGGGTTTTCCCCTCACACAGTACTGTAGCTTCTGGGAACCATGTTGGATGAATTTCAGGTTTTGGCATAGTATAATTTTAAATTTTTTAACGTTTTGAATATTGTGATGCTTTTCTTGCTTTTCGTAAACCATATTTTTTACGCTCTTTAATTCGTGCATCACGACTTAAGAATCCAAATGGTTTTAAGACTAAGCGATTTTCATTTTCCATTTTACAAATTAAACGTGCAACACCAAGTTTAATAGCGTCAGTTTGACCAGTTAAACCACCACCTTTTACAATTGCAACAATGTCAAATTGAGTTTTTAAATTTAATTTTTCTAAAGGTGCCCAAATAGAATTTAAATAATTTGTATTATATTGTAAGTATTTTGCACCAGGGGTTTTATTAATTGTTATTTTTCCATCTCCAGGAACAAGAAAAACTCGTGCAACTGCACGTTTTCTTTTCCCAAGTCCAATTTTATCTTTTTGAAAAATTGTATTCATAAATATTTTTAATTGATTAAGTAAAATTTAAATTATTTCTAAAACTTTTGGATCTTGTGCTGCATGTGGATGTACAGCTCCTTGATAAACTTTTAATCGTTTTACTAAATGTTTCTTTGGAAATCCATTTGGTAACATATTAAAAACACAGTTTTCAATAATTCGTTTTGGTAAAATATTTACTAATCGTTTTAATGAACTACCAGGCCGACCTGGCTCGTAGACATGGAATCGTTCTACATCACGGTCAATTTTTAATTCTTCACTATTAATTAAAATTACGTAATCACCAACATCTAGTGATGGATGATAAATAGATTTTGTTTTACCTGTTAATAATGGTACAATGCTCGAGGCTAATCGTCCTAATTGTTTATCTTTACAATCAATGACATACCATTTTCTTTTATTATAATTTGTAGATGGAATAAATGTTTTATTCATAAAATTAAATGTACACTAAGTAATTATTTTAAAACTATCCCTAGTTTATTTTTAAGAGTAGCAAAAACTTCGTCGGCCGATTTTCGACCAAAATTTTTTAATTCTAAAAGTTTTTCTGGAGAATATTCTAATAAATCTCCAATTGTATTGATTCGAGCTCTTTTTAGGCAATTATAGGGCCGTACAGATAATTGCAACTCTTCAATTGCAATATGAATGTAAGGATCTATAGGTTTTACCTGGTTTTTTTCTATTATATTTTCTTTTTCTAATGCATTTTTAACTTTCTGTTCACTAATAGATTGAAAAAATGCAATAATTGAATTTGATGCAGAAATAATTGCGTCTTGTGGTGCTATACTACCATTTGTCCAAACATCAAGAAATAAACGTTCTTTGATATTATTAGAATTATCATAAACGTTTTCGACTTTAAAATCTACCTTTTGAACAGGCATAAAAATTGCATCTGTTTCGATAAAATCTTCAAATTTATCAGAGAAAAGTTCATTTGCTAGTCGATACTGTCTTCCAGATTCAATTTTAAATTCAATTTCAACTATATCTGAAGTTGAAATAGTTGCAATATAATGATTTGGATTAATAGTTTCTATTTCTGGTGGTAACTGTATTGAACTTGCGGTAATAACAGCTGGTCCTTGTATTCGTAATCGTCCAAATTGTCGAGTAACGATATTTGATTTTAAAATGACTCCTTTCAAGTTTAATAAAATTTCAAGAATATCCTCACGAACACCTGGAATTAATGAAAATTCATCTTTTACTCCAGCAATTCTAACACCAGTAATTGCTATTCCTTCTAGATCACCTAATAAAACTCGTCTTAATAAATTCCCATTTGTTATTCCTTGACCTGAATTTAGTGAATCAATTAAAAATTGTCCATACATCGCACCTGAGTCAATTGTTTCTGATTTTAAACATTGAATTGTGTATTGTTTCATCTTACTTGATTTTAAAGATAAATTAGAACTATTGATAAAATCTTTTGTGGAATTCATAATTTATTTATTTTTATAAATAAATAGACTTATACACGTCGGCGTTTTCTTGGTCGACATCCATTATGTGGTACTGGCGTTATATCTTGTATTGAAAGGATCTCTAAACCTGCTCCTTCAATAGAACGAATAGCTGTTTCTCGACCTGAACCTGAACCTTTTACTAAAATTTCAACAGTTTTTATACCTAAACTTAATGCATCTAAAGCTGCTTTTTCTGCGGCTGTTTGAGCAGCAAATGGTGTACCTTTCCGTGCACCTTTGAATCCAGAACTACCTGAAGATGCCCATGATATTGTATCTCCTGTTATGTTGGTAATTGTAACAATTGTATTATTAAATGTTGATTGAATATGAACAACTCCAGTTCCAAGATTTGTTCTATTTTTTTTTATTGCTGGTTTTCGAGTTTTTTGTGCCATAGTAAAGTAATATTTTTAATTAGTAAAACTGCCAACAAAAGAATATTATTTTTTCTTACCAGTAACAGTCTTTTTTGATCCTCGTCGTGAACGAGCATTTGTTCTTGTTCGTTGTCCTCGAACAGGTAAACTATTTCGGTGTCTTTTTCCTCGGTGACAATTTATTTCATTTAATCGTTTTATATTTAATCCATTAAAACGACGTAAATCACCTTCCAGTTTTAGCTCAAAGTTTTCTAGAATATTTCTTAATGCTACAGATTGTTCTACTGTAATCTCATTAGTTCTAGTTTCAGGATTAATTTCTGCTAATTTTACAATTTTTTTTGCAGATGTAAGCCCAATTCCATGAATATATGTCAGGGCATATTCAATTCGTTTATTTTTTGGCAAATCGATACCTAGTAATCTTACCACTTATTTAACTCCTTTTATATATTAACCTTGTCGTTGTTTATGTTTTGGATTTTTGCAAATTACCATAATTTTACCATGTCTTTTAATTACTCGACACTTATCACACATCTTTTTAACTGAAGGACGAACTTTCATTATAACGTTATAAATATTAAATTAATAAATAAATTTTTATTTGTTTTAATCAAATTTTTCATTATAAATATTAGAAAGTATAATACTTTTCATTTCACGTGAAATGTCAAGAACAACACCGACTAAAATCAATAATGAAGTTGTACCTAAACCATTAAAACTTGAAACATTTAAAATTCCTTCTATAATATTAGGAAGAGTAGCTAATATTGCTAGAATAATAGCACCAAAAAACGTTACACGTTTCATAACTTGTTTTAAGTAAAATGTAGTAGCTAATCCTGGTCTTACACCAGGTATACTTACTGCCATCTTTTGCAATTCTTGAGAAATATCTTTCGGATTTAAAACAATAGTTGAATAAAATGAACTAAAGATTAAAATTAATGCAAAGTAACTAATCCAATAAATAATTTTTGATGATTTTAAAAATATAGGAAGAGTTAATAATGGAAATACACCTAAATTAATAATATAATTTGGTAAAACGAGAATTGCAGTTGTTAATATAATTGGCATAACACCTGCTTGATTAAACCGTAAAGGAATATAATTATTTGATTTGGCTGAAGAGACAAAAGATTGACTTTGGCCTAATTGTTTTGAAGAAATTAAGGGAACAATTCGTGCACTTTCTTGTAATGTAATAATACCTGCAATAGCGATAAAGAATAATAGACCAATACTAATAGTGGATAACGTAGTTAAATTATTAGTATTTTCGCTTATTAATTTTTTACCTAAGTTTGGCAAACTTGAAATAATATTTGTATAAATTAAAAGAGATGCACCATTACCTAATCCATATTCTGTAATTACTTCACTTAACCATAAAACAATCATAGCTCCTGTGGTTAGCCAAAGTACTATTTCAAAAGCTAGTAATGGACTCCAATCAAATAATGCACGTTTTAAGTAAAAAGCAATACTTGAACTTTGAATTAACGCCCACCCTAATGTGATTAAACGAGTTAATCTTGTAATAGCACGTCGACCTTCACCACCTCCTTCTTTTTGAAGTTTAGAAATACTTGGTATTAAACCTGTTATCAACTGAACCATAATAGAAGCATTTATATAAGGAAAAATATTTAATGTAAATAATCCAATTACAAATGTATCATTTCCTGAAAAAGTACTTACTAAATTTTTTGTCAGTGGGTGTTGTTGAATATAGAAAGCCAAGTGTCCATGATTAATACCGGGAATTGGAAGAAATGTTCCCATGCGAATAAAGAGAAGTATTCCAACACTTAATAAAAGACGTTTTAATAAAATATCGTCTGTCTTTTTCATTTTTATTTTTAGTAATGTAAAATTTAAATATTGGTATTCATTTGACTTTGTGTTTTTAACTTAAGTCACGTTTTTTTAATACTTGAGCTTTAGTCGTTAAACTTTCTAATCCAACAATCGCAGCACGAGCATTATTCAATAAATTATCTGATCCTAATTGTTTCGCAATTACATTTTTAATTCCGGCGACTTCTAACACAGTTCGAACCGCACCCCCAGCTATTACTCCAGAGCCTTCAATTGAAGGTCGCATAATAATTTTACAAGCTCCTTTATCACCAACAACCCCATGTGGTATACTTAATGCTTTTGTTATTGGAACTTGAATTAAATTTTTTCTTCCATCAGTTTTTGCTTTTTTAAAAGCATTAACAACATCTTCAGCTTTACCAACCCCAACTCCCACCTGGCCATTTTCATCCCCTATTACAACAACTGCCCGGAAACTTAATTTTTTACCCCCTTTTGTTACTTTTGTTACGCGACTAATTTTAATTAATCGTTCAACAAATTTAACATCATTTAAATTGTCATTACGATGCGGCGCTTTTTTTAATTTATTAACTTGTTTTAACTTGGTACTCATAAAATTTTTTAGTTTTTATTTATTCGTTAAAATTGTAGACCACCAGCTCGAGCACCATCTGCTAAAGCTTTTATTCGACCATGATATAAATATGGCCCGCGATCAAAAACAATTTTCGTTATATTCTTCTTTTTACTTAATTCTGCTAATTTTTGTCCCATAAGTCTAGACGCATCGCATGTTCGTCCATTTTGACTATTAAGTTTAATATCGCGATCTAAAGTTGAACAAGAAACAAGTGTTTTAGCTGTACTATCATCTATAATTTGAGCATAAATATTTTCGTTAGACCGAAACACAGATAAGCGGGGTCTTTCGATTGTGCCTTTTATTAACCCTCTTACACTTTCACGTTTCAACTTTTTATATTTATCAGGCTTTAATTTTTTATTTTTATTTTTAAGTCTTAATAAAACTCTTTTTGAAAATTTCATAATATACTTTTTTAAAAGTTAGTAATTTTTCTTATTTACCTGATTTTCCAGCTTTACGTAAGATTTGTTCGTCTTTGTAAAGTATTCCTTTTCCTTTATACGGTTCAGGTGGACGCCACGATCTAACTTGTGCAGCAAATAAGCCTAATTGCTCTTTATCACAAGCTTTTATATTAATAGTTGTATTTTGAACAACTTCAACATTTATAGCCTCCGGAATATCAATATTAACAGGATGACTAAAACCTAAATTTAAAACAAGGGTTTTTCCTTGTACACTTGCTCGATAACCAACCCCTTGTAACATAAGAGTTTTAAGAAATTGTTCAGAAACACCTATGACCATATTATTTATCAATGTTCGGTATAAGCCGTGTAAAGCTTTATTTGTTCTTGTTTGATTTTCTAAACGTACAATTAAAGTACCATTGCTCTGTTCAACTACAAAAATTTCCGGAATTGTTTTTTCTAATGTTCCAAATTTTCCTTTTATTGTTAAAAGTGAATTATCATTTGTAACATCTACAGATGCAGGTAATTTAACTGGTAATTTTCCTATTCGTGACATATTATAAATTTACTCCAATTACCAAATATAACATAAAACTTCACCCCCAACTCCAAGCTCTTTTGCTTGAGTATTGGTCATTACTCCTTTTGAGGTTGAAAGGATAGCAATTCCTAATCCATCTAAAACACGAGGTAAAGTTTTGGAATTAGCATAAACGCGTAAACCAGGTTTACTAATGCGTTTAATTTTAGTTATAACCCTTTCACGAGATTGACCTTTATATTTTAACGAAAGAAGAAGGTACTGAGAGATATTTTCATTATAAATTTCAAAATTTTCAATAAATCCTTCATTTTTAAGAATTATTGCTATTGCTCTTGACATTTTTGTTGCTGGTATTTCAACAATTTGATGTTTCACCATATTCGCATTTCGTATGCGTGTTAACATATCTGCAATACTATCTGTGACCACTTGTAACTCCTTAATCTTATTTTATTTATTCTTGTGACCAACGTTTTCGACGTAAGTGTTTTTTCTTATCCCATACTTGATTAATTTCTCCAAATGAAGAATATTTATCATAATAACCGCAATCATTTAACGGGAATCGTAAAAATTTCAATAAGATCATACCATTTAATACTCGGTCAATTGTTTTCGATCGAGCTTTTGGTGTCGATGAATCGACAACAAGTGTTACACTTAAACCTTGAATTTGATCGACATCATCGTACTCAATTTCTGGAAAAATTAATTGTTCTTTTAACGAAAATGTATAATTACCTGCTTTATCAAAACTTCGAACAGATAAGCCGCGAAAATCACGAATTTGCGCAAATGTAAAAAAGATTAACTTTGTTAAAAAATTATACATTTTTTCACCGCGTAAAGTACTTGATAATCCCAACTCCATATTTTCTCGAATTTTAAATCCGGCAACAGCTTTTTTTGCTCTGGTAATTAATGGTTTTTGGCCTGTAATTCGAGTAAATTCCGTAATACTTTTTTTTAGAATATTACTATTCTGAGCTGCTAAGCCTAACCCTCTATTAATACTAATTTTTTTAAGTTTAGGTATAGTATGAGGATTAGAAAATAATTCGGGATTACTTTTTCTTAAGACAGAATGAATACCATTTTCATATTCTTTTTTTATATTTTCTAATAGACCATATAATTCTGCAATTTCTTCTAAGGAATGTTGACTACGCATATTCTTTATTTCAAATAAGTCTAAATTAATTTAACATTTGAATGATGTATTGGAGCTTCAAATTGTTTTATCTCTCCAACATCACTCTCGGTATTTGGCTTAACATGTTTAAATTTAAAATTAATACCTTTTACTAAAATTTTACCAGTGTTCCGATAAATTTTTGTAATTTCTCCTGTTTTATTCTTATCAAAGCCAGAAATAATTTTTACATTATCACCAATTTTAATCTGTAATTTTTTACCTTTTGGCATTTATAGAACCTCCGGAGCTAATGAAACAATTTTTGAAAAATTCTTATCACGAATTTCACGAGCCACAGGACCAAAAACTCTTGTTCCACGTGGATTATTTTCCATATTTACAATTACAGCAGCATTATCATCAAATCGGATATACATTCCATCTGGTCTACGAATCGTCTTTGATGTTCTTACGATAACTGCTCGTATAACATCAGATTTTTTAACTGGCATATTTGGAATAGCTTCTTTAACAACTCCAATAATTGTATCACCAATTTTTCCATATTTTCGGTTTCCACCTAAAACACGAATACACATAATTTTTTTTGCACCTGTATTATCAGCTACAGTTAACATTGTTTGTGGATAAATCATAAAAAGATACTTTTTTTAAGTAATTAACGATGATTTTGAAATAATTTGAGCTACTGACCAACGTTTTTTTTTACTAAGTGGTCGACATTCTCGTACTAAAACTTGATCACCAATATTGCATTCACTCATTTCATCATGAGCTAGATATTTACTTGTTTTTATCATTGTTTTTGAGTAAATCGGATGTGGATAACGACTTTCAACTTTTACAACCACCGTTTTTTGCATTTTGTTACTCACAACAATACCAATTTTTTCTTTTACAGGCATTAAAAAGTTCCTTAAAATCTCTATTTAATTTTTTATAAACTTATCAAAAAATATTTTATTTCTCAAACATCTACTCTTTTTTTTATACTCAAGTTATTTTAAATACTCTTCATTTTATAAATGTATTTTTATTTAACTTGAATTTTAATTTTTAAAATTTATTTAAAAATCTAGAGATTTAGTTCTTAAAATAGTTTTTAACATTGCTACCTTTTTTTTCGTAGCTTTGATTTGATGAGGTTTAAATGGTTGGCGGGTAGCTTTTTTAAATCGCAAATCAAATAAGCCCTTCTCTGCCTCTTTCAGCTCTTTAATTAATTCTTGAGTTGACATTGACATGATATCGTTACTGCTAGAGTTAGATAACTTCATAGTTTATTAATCGTTTCTAATAATAAATTTTGTTTTAATAGGTAACTTATAGGCGGCTAAATTAAAAGCTGCACGTGCAACTTCTTCTGGAACTGAACTAATTTCAAACAAAATTGTTCCAGGTTTTACTGTTGCAACCCAATAGTCAACTGCCCCTTTACCTGATCCCATCCGAGATTCAGCTGCCCGTGCCGTTACTGTTTTGTCCGGAAAAATACGAATCCATAAAGATGCCCCACGTTTAGTATAACGTGTAATTGTTCGTCGTGTTGCCTCAATTTGACGTGAAGTAATCCATGATGGTTCTAAAGCTTGTAAACCATATTGACCAAATGTTACTTCATTTCCCCTTGTAGCTTTTCCTCGCATTCTCCCACGGTGATATTTTCTATATTTTGTTCTTTTTGGACTTAACATAATAAAATTAGATTAGTTAATTAATATCGCTTTTAAATCGTCAATTATGTGTTTATTATTTTTTTAATATTTCATTTTTAAATAACCAAACTTTTACACCCAAAACACCATAGATTGTATTAGCTTCTTTTGTGGCATAATCAATATCTGCTCTTAAAGTTTGTAATGGAACACGACCTTCGCGAATCCATTCACTTCTAGCCATTTCAGCACCATTTAGTCGGCCAGATACTTCAATTTTTATACCATTTACTTGATTATCTTGAGCGCACTTTAACCCTTCACGAATTGCACGACGAAAAGCAACTCGATCTTCAAGTTGTTGAACAACAAGATCAGCAATAAGTGAAGCATTAGAATTAATATTTTCAACTTCAATAACATTAATAGTAATTTGATGATTATCAGGTAAAAACTTTTTGATATTAGTTGCTAATGTTTTAATTTGAGAGCCGTTATCCCCAACTAAAATACCAGGTCGACCTGTTTCAATATTTAATTCAATTTGATCACCTAATCCATTACGATTAATATGAACATTTGAAATACTAGCGAATTTTGCGAACTTATTAAGATAAGTTCTTATCTGATCATCTTCCTTTAATAATGTTGAATAATGTTTAAAGTTTGCATACCATGATGATCGATGCTCTTGTGTAATTCCTAAACGAAATCCCAAAGGATGTGTTTTTTGTCCCATAGAAAAAATCCTTAATCTTTATTTTCTTAATTAATTGATTTTACAACGACTGTAATATGGCAAGTTGGTTTTAAAATCTTAAAAGCTCGGCCTTGGGCACGTGGTCTAATACGTTTTAATTTTGGACCTTCATCTGCAAAGATTTCTGAAATAATTAATTTTTTTTTATCTAAATTGTAATTATTTTTTGCATTTGCTGCAACCGAATGAACAACTTGCCAAATCGGTGAACCAGCATCATATGGTAAAAATTCTAATATCATTAATGCTTCTTGATAAGAACGACCGCGAATTTGATCTAAAACTTTTCTCACTTTATGTGGAGAAATTCTTACATATTTCGCTACTGCTTTTACTGATTGCCCCTCAGACATAATAAAGTTTCCTTAATAGTTTTTTACATATATGTTATGTTTCTAAAAGCTTACATTTCAAAATTGAAATAGTATTACTTTTAAAAAACACTAGTTTCATAAGCTAATTTAATTGTTATATACTTATCTGATTCTAAACTTTGAGATTTTTCATTAAGAAATTTATTATTTACTGGAACCGTAGTGATATAAATTTCATAAATCCACATATCAAAGAAATTAACAGATGAATTATTTTGTAAAGAAAGTATAATTGAATAAAAAGCCTGTAAAAGAAAATCCCGTTCAAGTGGATTTGAGTTTAAAAGATATGCTATATCATCACGCACATAATAAAAATGTTTAAATTTAATACTCGATAATATTGAATTTGCTAATGGAGATAATTTTTTTTTCGGCTTAAGATTAAAAGTTTTGATATGGAAACTTTCTGGAAAATTTAATGTTAATTCTAATCCGGCCATTATCTTCTCCTTAACGTTTTGTTTTTTTATCAGCTTTAATATGTGATTTAAATGTTCTTGTTGAAACAAATTCGCCTAATTTATGTCCAACTAATTGGTCAGAAATAAAGACAGGAACATGTTGTCTACCATTGTATACAGCTATTGTAAATCCAACCATATTAGGTAAAATTGTCGAACTGCGTGACCAAGTTGTAATTACATCTTTTTTTCCTTCTGCGTTCATTTTATTAATTTTTTTTAATAAATGATATGCAACGAAAGGACCTTTTTTTAATGATCTTGACATTTTTTAAGATTCTTATTGATAATTTTTATAAATTAATTATGAACGGCGACGTAGAATGTAAGCGTTGCTTAATTTTTTTGTTTTACGTGTCTTTTTACCTAATGCTGGTTTACCCCATGGTGTTAATGGTCGACTACGACCAATTGGCGCACGACCTTCACCACCACCGTGTGGATGATCACAAGGATTCATAACGGACCCACGAACCGTAGGACGTTTTCCTAACCAGCGTGTACGACCAGCTTTTCCACTTTGAACTAAAAATGCATCGTTATTACTTATTTCTCCGATTGTTGCAAAACATTCTTTACGAATTAATCTAATTTCTTTAGATGGTAAACGTAAGGTTACATAATTACCTTCTTTGGCTAAGATTTTTGCAGATGTTCCAGCCGAACGTACAATTTGTCCTCCCCGATTAGGAATAAGTTCAATATTATGAACAGATGTTCCTAATGGAATTTCTTCTAATGGTAAAGTATTTCCAATATCTAATGAAATACCTTTTCCAGATAAAATTGTATCACCGACATTTAAATTATTTGGATGTAAAATATAACGTTTTTCACCATCTACAAAATGTACCAATGCAATTCGTGCATTTCTATTCGGGTCATATTCAATTGAATTAACAATAGCCGGTACATTATATTTATTCCGTTTAAAATCAATTAAGCGGTATTGTTTTTTATGTCCCCCCCCTCTATGTCTTATAGTAATAACGCCTCGGTTATTTCTACCTTTCTGTCGATGGTTTTTTCGAATTAAACTTTTTTCTGGCTTACCAGTGGTTATCTCTGAAAAAGATGAAAGGGCCCGATTACGGGTTCCAGGTGTATATGCTTTATAAAGACGAATACTCATAAACTTGATTAATTTATATAATTGTTAATTTTCTTCTGCAAATAAGTTTATTGTATCGCCTTCTGATAACGTTACAATTGCTTTTTTATAATGTGATTTCCAACCCATATATTGGCCAACTCGTTTTTTCTTCTTTGGTAAATGAGCTGTATTAATTTTTACTACCTTAACATTGAATAAATATTCAATAGCAGCTTTAATTGTAGGCTTATCAGATTTAGGGTTTACAACAAAACTATATTGATTATTTGCTAATAATCTTGTAGCTTTATCAGTAATAATTGGATATTTTATAATATTCATATTAGTATCATTAATATCTGAAGAACTAATCACAATAAATCTCCTTTATATTGTTCAATGCTATTGGTGTTATTAGAATTCGTTCTGCTTTTAGTAAACTTAACGTATTTAAATTTGCTGAAGAAATTACTTCAACATTTTTTAAATTTCGAGTTGCTAACCAAAATGTTTTTGACGCTGAACCAGAACTTTCTGAAACTAGTAAAAGTTTTGTTTTATTTAGATCAATATTCAACTCTTTTTTGCAAAAACTATAAAATTTTTTTGTTTTATTGTCTGTAAATTCTAATTCTTTACCTAATTCTTCTAATTTAGCACTTACTAAAATATTTTTTCGTTTGTTATATAGTAACGTTTGAACTGCTAATTTACGTTCTTTTTTATTTAATTTTAATACAGTCATTCTTGGTTTTGGTCCAAAAATAACTCCACCACCTCGCCATAATGGCGATCGACTTGATCCCGCCCGCGCACGGCCGGTACCTTTTTGTTGCCAAGGTTTTTTACCCCCCCCACGAACTTCACTTCTTGTTTTTGTTGAAACAGTTCCTTGCTTCTGTGAAATTTGTTGTCTTAATATATCTCGATGAATCAGGTAATTACCTGAATCTTCTAAGACGTTAAGTTTAATTACATCTTCATTAAACTCAATACTTTTTTGAACAGTCATATAGTATTTTCCTAATATTTATTTAATAATATTTTTTATAAATTATTTCGAAGGAACAATACTAAGTAAATTACCGGGTTTTCCTGGAACGGCTCCTTTAACCACTAAAATATTTTCATTATTGTTCACTTGAACAATTTTTAATTTTTTAATGTTTGTCATTTTATTACCAAGTTGACCTGCCATTTTTTTTCCAGGTAATACACGTCCAGGGTCGGTCCCCATACCAATTGAACCAGGTGCGCGATGATTTTTTGAACCATGCGTCATTGGACCTCTTGAGAAATTATACCGTTTTTGAAGCCCTGAAAATCCTTTACCAATACTTTTTCCTGTAACATTTATTAATTGTCCTTCAATAAATGAGTCAACGTTCAAAACTTGTCCAACACTAAAGTCAGCAGGCTCATTTACACGAAATTCTTTTAGATATTTTAAAGGTTGAATATTTGATTTTTGCAAATGACCTAATTGAGGTTGAGTTAATGATTTTGTTGAAACATTTCCATACCCAACTTGAATTGCATTATAGCCATCGTTTAATGTAGTTTTCACTTGTGTAACGATACAAGGTCCAACTTTTAAAATTGTAACTGGGATAATATTCCCTGATTCATCAAATATTTGGGTCATTCCAATTTTGTTTCCTAATAAACCTAAAGACACAATATTTTTCTCCAAAAAATACTTAATATATAGATATTAATGGTTATAAAACTTAGTTTTATTCAATTCAAAAATAAATATTTTGATAATTATAATTATCAAACCATTTTATAATTTTAAAAAATTTATACAATTTTGTCTATATAAAAAATATATACAATATTATAATAAATTTGCATAGTTTATTTAAATATTGTATATTATGTAGTAAAAATCTAATATATCTATCTACACCATCTAATTTCTTGTGTATACTATATATTAGAATACAAAAAATTTAACAAAGTGAGATCAATTATATGAATAAAGTAGTAGGTATTGATTTAGGGACAACAAATTCTGTAGTTGCTGCTATTGAAGGTGGACAACCAACAGTAATTACCAATGCGGAAGGATTCAGAACAACACCGTCAATTGTTGCCTATACAAAAAAAGAAGAATTATTAGTTGGCCAATTAGCTAAACGTCAATCAGTTGTTAATGCAGCAAATACGTTTTTCTCTGTTAAACGATTTATTGGATGTAAAGCAGATGAGGTATCAGAAGAATCAAAAGAATTACCTTATAAAGTAATTAAAGATGATAATGGAAATATAAAAATTAAATGCTCTTCATTAAAAAAAGATTTTAGTCCAGAAGAAATCTCAGCACAAGTTATTAGAAAATTAATTACTGATGCAAAAGATTACTTAGGACAAGATGTGACTAAAGCAGTAATTACTGTACCAGCATATTTTAATGACTCTCAACGTCAGGCAACAGTTGATGCAGGTAAAATTGCTGGTATTGAAGTTCTACGAATTATTAATGAACCAACAGCAGCTTCATTAGCTTATGGGTTAGATAAGAAACAAAATGAGACAATTTTAGTTTTTGATTTAGGTGGTGGGACATTTGATGTTTCAGTTTTAGAAGTAGGTGATGGTATATTTGAGGTATTATCAACAGCTGGCGATACAAATCTGGGTGGTGACGATTTTGATAAAGCATTAGTGCGCTGGCTAGTTGAAGATTTTAAGACAAAAGAAGGAACAGATTTAACAAAGGATATCCAAGCTTTACAACGTTTAACTGAAGCGGCTGAAAAAGCTAAAATGGAATTATCTAATGTTGAAACGACAACAATTAATTTACCATTTATTACAGCTGATAAAACAGGTCCCAAACATATTCAACAAGATTTAACACGCGAAAAATTTGAAACTTTATGTAGTGATTTAATTAATCGTTGTCGTATTCCGGTTGAAAAAGCTTTAAAAGATGCAAAATTAGATCAATCTGGAATTAATGAAGTCGTTTTAGTAGGTGGTTCAACTCGTATTCCAGCTATACAAGAATTAGTTCAATCTTTAACTGGAAAAAAACCAAATAAATCAGTAAATCCAGATGAAGTTGTCGCAATTGGTGCAGCTATTCAAGCCGGTATTTTAGCAGGTGAAATCACAGATATTTTATTATTAGATGTTACTCCATTATCACTTGGTGTCGAAACAGTAGGTGGTATTATGACAAAACTTATTGCTCGAAATACAACAATTCCTGTTAAAAAATCAGAATTATTTTCAACCGCAGCAGATAACCAAACAAACGTTGAAATTCATGTATTACAAGGAGAAAGAGAAATTGTTAGTGGAAATAAGAGTCTAGGAAATTTTAAATTAGAAGGAATTCCTGAAGCTCCAAAAGGTCGTCCACAAATTGAAGTGACATTTGATATTAATGTTGATGGTTTACTATCAGTGACTGCAAAAGAAAATGAATCAGGAAAAGAACAAACAGTAACAATTCAAGGTAGTTCAAATTTATCAGAAACTGACATTAATAATATGTTGGAAGATGCAGAAAAATATGCTGCAAGTGATAATGAACAAAAAGTCCGAAGAGATATAATTTTCGTCGCTACACAAACTTGTCAAAACGTAGAAGCAGAATTAGAAAAACTAAACAGTGAGGAAAGTACACTTTTCACAGACGAAGAAAAAGAAGAAATTAAATCAGTAATACAAACTATTCGAGATAAAGTTGCAAATACGGAAGAATCTACAGAATCTATTACTCAATCTTGTCAAGAATTAACTAAATTAGTTGAAGGGAAATTAGAAGGTATCAACCCAACAATGTAATAAAATATGATATATTTATAGTAATTTTTGGTAAACTAATAAATTGGAGTAATACTAGTATTAAAGTATTTAATTAGTGAAATAAGTGTTACTAACGTAAATGACAGTCTAAGATAAAAAGTATATCGAATGAGTTTTGACATGTGAAATTCTTTCCTAAAAGATGTTAACTCTCGTTTAACTAAATCACACAGTCAGTTATATTTACCAAATAAATTTATTACCATGTATATATATACATATGTATTTTATACATGGTAATTGACTTTTTTAATTTATCTATAAATATTAATGATTTTTAATCGATAATGAATTGTACAAATCATATAACGTAAATAAAATAAATTTCAATTTTATTTTTTTAATACGCAAGAAAATTAATTTTATTTTTTATTTTTAATTTAATAAAAAATTATTGCAACATAATATTTTATTTACTTATAAGATTAAGAGGAGAACTAGGTGTTGCATAATATTTTTTTTCCATTCTCCCAGCTAAATAACCTAATCTTCCAGCTTTAACACCTAGATGCATTGCTTTGGCCATTTGTTCAGGATTTTTTGATTGCGCAACTGCAGTATTCAATAAAACTGCATCTGCTCCTAATTCCATTGCTAAAGTAGCTTCACTTGGTGAACCTATACCTGCATCTATAACGACCGGAACATTTGCATTTTCAATAATAATTTGAAGATTAGATAAATTATTTAATCCTTGACCTGATCCAATTGGAGAACCAAGTGGCATTACAGTTGCACATCCTAAATCTTCAAGATGCAATGCTAACATTGGATCAGCATTAATATAAGGTAAAACTGTAAATCCTTTTTTTACTAAAAATTCAGCCGCCTTTAAAGTTCCGATTGGATCAGGTAATAAATATTTTGGATCAGAAATAACTTCTAATTTAACAAAAAAATTATCTTCTTGGCCCAATTGACAGGCTAATTCATGTCCTAAGAAAGCCATTCGTATAGCATCTTCAGCGGTTTGTGAACCGGCTGTGTTAGGTAATAACCATAGTTTATTCCAATTTAATGATTTAAGAAAATTAATATTATCTTGATTTATATTTGTAGGTAAACGTCGAATAGCTACTGTTATAATTTCACATTCACTTGTCGTAATACTTTTGACTGCATCTTTACTTGTTCTATATTTACCCGTTCCTAGCATTAAACGTGAAGAAAATGATTTATTTCCAATTTTTAATGGATCAATTATATCTTTCATATTTTTTAAATTTAATTTATTTTAGACTCCCCAGGTAGGACTTGAACCTACGACCAATCGGTTAACAGCCGATTGCTCTACCACTGAGCTACTGAGGAAATAATTACTAACTAGATAGTACCATATCTTTATAGCTAATTCAAGTTAATAATGTAAAAAGTTTTTAAAAACTTTTTACATTATTTGTTTTATTTAAAATTAAAAATCTTAAAACATTTATATCAAATTTTAAACTGCTTAAAAATTCTTCAGCATGTTTCGGAATACTTGAGAAATTAATTTGAATAAAATTTCCACGTTTTTGATTTGAAATTTCATAAGCTAAATCACGTTTTCCTCGTGAAATTACAGAAATCTCAGAAGCATTTAATTTTCGCAATGCTTTTGCATAATTAAAAGCCCAATTTTTTAATTCATTGTCATTAAATTCTTCTGTTAAAAGAATCATCATTTCATATTTTATTGGTGCTGACATAAAGATTTATTATTTAGATAATTTAGAATTATACTACCTAAGATTGAAGATAAATGTCAATTTTTAGTTTATTAGTCTCAATTATCATATGTCTCTATTTAATAAGTAATTTCAATCAAGAATCTCCCTATATAGATCAGGATCCATTAAATTATCTCCTCTAATACTTGTCTAGTAGTTTCTACTACTAAAGCAGTAGATAATTTGCTACTCAATCTCACAATGTGATAATAAAATTACACATTTGACCGGATATACCACGTTAAATATGCACAAAATGAACGATTAGTTTCGTTGCACTTAATTTTGACTATATTGAATCAGTACTATTAAGAATTATCTTGGTAGTTTCAATGAAGCCTCTAGCTTAAAAAATTAGTAGCGCATTTTCAATAACTTTTGATACGATTTCTTTTATTATAACCTTCAAGTAGCTGCTTCCAATAATAATTTTACAATGTCACTTGGATTTTTAACACTATATGATGAATAAACTCGAACCGTAATAGCGATGATTGTTTCCATACTGTCAGAGCTTTTCATTTTATTTTTTACTTAAATTTTACTAGTTAAGGACTTATAATATATTTTAACCAACTACAAAAACAAAATAATTTTGATTATGGCATCTGAACATGTAGATGGAATATATATATATATATACCTATGCAAGCCTAAAACTTACTAATGCATAATATTATAAAATCAACAATAAATAGATTTGATTTCTTATTTATTGTTGATTTTATAATCTGTAATTTTCTTTTTTTAAGAAGGTATTTTTTTTTGAATAAGATTAGCCTTTAATAATAATTGAAAAACAGTTGTTGTCGGTTTAACACCATGATTTAACCATTTTGCAATTTTTTCTTCATTGAAATAAGACTCTTTGGTAATTGGATTATAGTAACCAACTTCATCAACAGGTCTACCATTTCGTCGAGTTGTATTCTCCATTATAACTAGACGATATGTCGGTTGTCGTTTTCTTCCGTTTCGTTTTAATCGTAATCGTAACATAAAGTAATTTATAAAGTAAAAATTTTCAATTTATCGTCGTGAATAATATTCAATAACTAACAATTCATTAAGATCTAATAATAGCTCGTTTCGATCACAATAATTTTTAACTGTTCCTTCTAATTTAGATTTATCTAATATTAAATGTGTTGGAGGCTCAATAAAATTAATTGTTTTGATATTATTTTCAATTATATTTTTTGATGTTGATTTTGCTTTCACACCAATTACATCATTAATTTGACATTGAAAACTTGGAATATCGACTACTTTATTATTAACAGTAATATGCCCGTGATTTACAATTTGGCGTGCTGCAGCAATTGTTGGCGCAAATCCCAAAGAGAAACAAATAGTATCTAGTCGCATTTCTAATAATTGTAATAAAATTAAACCAGTTACTCCTTTTCGACGACGTGCTTCTTTAATATAGTGGTATAATTGACTTTCTGTTATACCATAATTAAATTTTAATTTTTGTTTTTCTTCTAGTCGTAAACCATATTCTGTCGTTTTTTTCTTCCCGTCGCCAAGTGTCTTTCCATGTTGACCTGGTCGTGCCGTTTTTTTTGATGTTTTTTGTGTTAAACCCGGTAATTTACCTAATCGTCTGGTAATCCGTAATTTTGGTCCTCGATAGCGTGACATAAAACTAATATATATATATATAATATTTGATTTTTCTTATGTTTTTTATTTTAACAATATTTAAAGTAGGGCGAGTGACCGGACTTGAACCGGCGAATGGTGGAATCACAACCCACTGCCTTAACCACTTGGCCACACCCGCCAAACTATTTACTTACTTCACTATACCAAGTTATAATAGCTCACGTCTAGGTTCTTAAAAAAATATTCTATTTTTTAAAATTTTAATATGAAAAATGCAAAAAGTTTTTTTTTAAATGGTGAAAAATTTTTTACATCGAAAACAATTAATTTATTAGATGTAATTACGTATTTTAATTATAGTTCTTCTCTTTTAGTTCTTGAATATAATAACTTTATCTGCTCAAGAGAAAATTGGACTACGATTTATATTAATGATCAAGATCGGCTAGAAATAGTAACGATCGTTGGAGGCGGATAGATTTTTTTTAAAGTGAATAAAATAATATTATTACAGATTTATTTTAGGCTTTTGTAAATACTAAATCGTTACCTTGACTATATCTTTTCATAAATCGCATAAATCGATTCCACTCATCAGAACTCTTCATAATATAGATCGCTTGGACAGCTTTAGGTTTTCCTTTAATAAAACAGGCAGTTACATCACGAGTTTCTAAAATTCCTTCAATATCAATCATATACATACCTGTAATTTCACCATTTAATGCTAAACTCTTATCTAAAATGTTAGCATTTTTAAATCGAAAAGTTGCGGTTCCAGTACTTCCATCTCTTGACCGTGTTAATCGTATATCGGGTAAAATATTCTCATTTGTACCTTTAATAAATTGAATACGAGCTTTCATAATCTTAGTAATTTTTTTTATACAATAGAAATTTATACTAAAAACTGGGGTGGCAGGATTCGAACCTACGAATGGCGGAGTCAAAGTCCACAGCCTTACCACTTGGCGACACCCCAGCATAGTAATATAGTGATTAAGTTAATTGTATTTTTATTTTATACAATTATATTGGGCAAGAAGGGATTCGAACCCCTGACACCGTAGTTCGTAGCCACGTGCTCTAGTCCACTGAGCTACAAGCCCAAACTATATTACTATTTAATAATACTAGTTATTCTTCTTTTTCGTAAAGCTTTTAAATGAAAAAATTTTAATAAAATTAAAATTTTAGCTTGCCGAATAATAGAATATTATTTTAAAGTTAAAGATATCTACAATTTTTGTAAATTTATTAAAATCATATTCTATGGCAAAAAAAATATTATACCAAGATAATGCACGACGTGCATTAGAACGTGGTATGGAAATAATGGTAGAAGCTGTTTCAGTAACGCTAGGTCCAAAAGGACGCAATGTTGTATTAGAAAAAACTTATGGATCTCCACAAATTGTAAATGATGGAGTAACTATTGCTAAAGAAATTAACCTTGAAGATCATATCGAAAATACTGGTGTTTCTTTAATTCGTCAAGCGGCTGCCAAAACAAATGACGTCGCTGGAGATGGTACAACAACCGCAACTGTTCTTGCCTATGCTATGGTTAAAGAAGGATTAAAAAATGTTGCAGCTGGTGCAAATCCGATTTCTATAAAATTGGGGATGGAGAAAGCCACGCAATATTTAGTTATGCAGATAAATGAATTTGCACAACCTGTTGAAGATATTCAAGCAATAAAACAAGTAGCATCTATTTCTGCGGGTAACGATAATATAATTGGAGCTTTGATAGCCGATGCATTAGCAAAAGTTGGTAAAGAAGGTGTGATTTCATTGGAAGAAGGAAAAGGAATTGTTACTGAGTTAGAAATTACGGAAGGTATGAAGTTAGAAAAAGGATTCATATCACCATATTTTATAACTGATACAGAAAAAATGGAAGTATCTTATGAAAATCCATATATCTTATTAACAGATAAACGTATTACATTAGTTCAGCAAGATTTGTTACCAATTTTAGAACAAATTACAAAAACTAAACGACCATTATTAATTATTGCTGAAGATGTTGAAAAAGAAGCTTTAGCAACTTTAATTTTAAATAAATTGAGAGGTATTGTAAATGTAGTTGCTGTTCGTGCCCCCGGGTTCGGAGAATTACGTAAATTAATGTTACAAGATATTGCAGTTTTGACTGGTGGGACAGTTATTACTCAAGATGCAGGGTTAAGTCTAGATAATATTCAATTAAACTTATTAGGTGAAGCACGCCGTATTATTGTCACTAAAGATACAACAACTATTGTTGGTGATGGTTTGGAAATTGAAAATATCAAAGCACGTTGTGAACAATTGCGAAAACAAGTTAATCTTGTTGAAACGGCTTATGAAAAAGAAAAATTACAAGATCGTATTGCTAAACTTTCGGGCGGTATTGCGGTTTTACGCGTAGGTGCAGTAACCGAAACTGAAATGAAAGATAAAAAATTACGCTTAGAAGATGCCATAAATGCAACACGAGCGGCTGTTGAGGAAGGAATTGTTCCGGGTGGAGGTGCAACTCTAACTCATTTATCAGAGAACTTAGTCACATGGGCAAAAAATAACTTAAAAGAAGATGAACTCATTGGTGCTCTTATTATTTCACGTGCTATCGTTGCGCCATTAAAACGGATTGCTGAAAATGCAGGAATTAATGGACCTGTGATTATTGGAAAAGTTCAAGAACAAGAATTTGAAATAGGTTATGATGCTGCCAAAAATGTATTTGGAAATATGTATAAAGAAGGTGTCGTTGATCCTGCAAAAGTAACTCGTTCAGGATTACAAAATGCAACTTCAATTGCAAGTATGATTTTAACAACAGAGTGTATTATTGTTGATGATATGAAAAAAAATTAATTAACAATCTAGAAAAATATGAATGTAGAAATGCATTCATATTCTTCTTTAGGTTGAATTCGTAGAAATAATTATTTTTACGAATTCTTTTGAAATTAATCCACAAAGAATCTTCCGATTAACTCTACAGTTAATGCGCCACAGAAAAAAATTAAGGCAAACGTAAGCGGAGTGACCACACCACCTCCTTGATCTTTTAGCGTTTGATTCTTGGCTTTACCCCATACAATCCAAGTTGTTATTCTAAAAAATCTAAAATAAGTCAAATTCTTCAATAGAATTTTTCTTTTAAATTAAATAAATAAGTAAAACAATTGGAAAAATTTATTAATATATAAATTATTTCCAATTGTTTTAAAAACTAAACTAAAATATGCTCATACACATACTTACTTCTTCTATTTTTACATCATTAAGCATGTTCTATTTTTCGTCCTTCTAGACGCTTGTTAGCTTCAATAATTTTTTGTCGTAGTGAAGGTTCTTTTTCAATACGATCATTAGTTTTATCTTTCTCTTCTACGTCTGCAACTTGACTAAAGTCAACATTACTGTAATCAAATGTAATTTCAATTTCTCTTTTGTAAATATCGTCAAATATCGGTGAATAGACTGGTCTACTTCCGTAAATATCTGGCTTTATTTTTTGAGTAACATTTATATTTGTGCCTTCATGTAAAGTATAGCTTAAACATTCTTCAGCTAATTTATCTTCTAAGAATTTTGTAATTGATCTACGTAATGGTCGAGCTCCATATATTGGATCATAACCTTCTTCAGCAAGAAAGAATCGAACAGCATTATCAATATTTAAAACTGCTCCTTGTTCGCCTAGTCGTTTTTTTAGTGAATTTAACATCAAACCACAAATTTCCCAAATATCATGTTTTGACAAATGATTAAAAACAATAATATCATCGATTCGATTTAAAAATTCTGGGCGGAAGAATTTTTTTAATTCTTCTTGTACTAACTCTGAGATGTGAAGATATTTTTCTTCATCTTCTGCTGTTACTTCTTTTTTAACCGGGGGTTTTAAAGAAAAAGTTCCATCAGAATTTATTTGTAATTCAATTCTTTTGCCTTCTATAGCTGCAGGATCTAAATTACGACCAAATCCAATTTTTTCTTTAGCTAGTACAGGTGATTCTCTTTCAATTACTCGCGAACCTAAATTCGTTGTCATTACAATAATAGTATTTTTAAAACTAACAACGCGACCAGTTGAATCTGTTAAATGACCATCATCTAATATTTGTAAAAAAATATTAAAAACATCAGGGTGTGCTTTTTCAACTTCATCGAATAAAACAATTGAATATGGTTTTTTTCTTACAGCTTCAGTTAATTGACCACCATCTTGGAAACCTACATAACCGGGAGGAGAACCAATTAATTTAGCAACAGTATGTCGTTCCATAAATTCCGACATGTCGAATCGAATTAAGTTTTTTTCATCATCGAACATGTACTCGGCTAAAGTTTTTGTTAATTCCGTTTTCCCAACCCCAGTAGGACCTGCGAAAATAAAACTTGCAATTGGACGTTTTGGATCTTGAATACCAACCCGTGCTCGTCTTACAGCTTTCGAAACAGCTGTAATGGCATGATGTTGACCAATTAATCGTTCATGTAAAATGTCTTCCATTAATTTTAGACGTTCATTTTCTGATTGATTAATTTTTGTTGTGGGAATTCCAGTCCATGCAGAAACAACTTTCGTCACATCTGAGTCAACAACACCATCAATTCGAGGCCCACCAGGTGTTGAATATTTTGAAAATTCCTTTTTAGTTGTCATTGCAAATCGCATAATTCGTAAATGTGTTCGAACTTCGATTTCATGATTCAATAATTCTTTAGCTAAACTGAATTGATTTTGTGCAATAGCATCATGTTTATCACCTAATGTTTCGTGCAATTCTAAAAGCAATTTTTGTAAACCTTCAGGTAAAGTTTGATTTCGTAAGCGTACACGAGCACCTGCTTCATCGATAACATCTATAGCTTTATCTGGTAAATTACGATCGGCAATAAATCGACTTGAAAGTGTCGCTGCTAATTCAAGACAAGAATCTTCATATGCTAATGCATGATGACGTTGAAATTCTGGTTTTAATCCTCTTAAAATATCAATAGTTGTTTCAATACTTGGTTCTTCTACAATAACGGAATGAAATCTTCGCTCTAGTGCGGGATCTTTTTCAATATAACGTCGATACTCATCTAATGTAGTAGCCCCAATTACACGTAGTGTTCCTCGCGCTAATGATGGTTTTAAAAGATTTGCTGCATCAACTGCACCTTCAGCAGCACCTGCTCCAACTATTGTATGAATTTCATCAATTACTAAAATTGTTTTTCCATGATTATTAACTTCTTCAATAATATGTTTCATACGTTCTTCAAATTCCCCTCGATATTTTGTTCCAGCTAATACTGAACCAAGATCTAACGAACGAATAACATGTTCTCTTAAAAAGTCAGGACAATCAACACTTTGCATTAATATTGCAAGTCCTTCCGCACATGCAGTTTTTCCAACCCCTGCTTCTCCAACTAAAACTGGATTATTTTTTCGACGACGACCTAAAACTTTGACTAAGGCACTAATTTCTTCATCTCGCCCAATAACTGGATCTAATTTATTTTCAATAACTTCTTTTGTAATATTTTCTGAATAAGCATCTAACGATGGTGTTTTTAATCCATTTTTGTCACGAGCAATTGCCCATTTTTCTTGATCTGTTAAATGAGGTTTTAAAATATCTTCTTGCTGTTCTTCAATATACGTTAGAATTAAATGGCGTAATTTTGGAATATTAACACGTAAAACATCTAAAGTTCGAATTGCAATCCCTTCACCTTCCGTTAATATAGATAATAAAATATGTTCCGTCCCAACATAATTTACTCCAAGATCTTGCCCTTCATGAATCGACATTTCTAGTACACGTTTTGCACGTGGTGTAAATGGTATTTCAGAAGCAACATATCCTTTTCCACGACCGATATACTTTTCAACTTCTTTTCGAGTTTTCTTTAATGTTATATTTAATTGAGCTAATGCACGTCCAGCGATTCCATGTCTTTGACCAATTGAACCCAATAAGAGTTGTTCTGTACCAACAAAATTATGCCCCATACGACGAGCTTCTTCTTGGCCTAACATTATTACTTTAATAGCCCCTTCTGTAAACTTCTCAAACATTTTTTTTTAGTAGCATTTTTATTTAACAATACAATAAATAAAAATGATATTTAAACTATGAAAAATTTTTCTATTCACACTAAAAAAATATAAAGGTTGATTAATATATAAAAATTTTTATTGGCTCTTATTCTATATTTGCACAATAAACTACTTTTAATTATACTATAAATAGTAATTAAAAACAACTATATTTTTGGCGGTATGGCCAAGTGGTAAGGCAGTGGATTGCAAATCCTCTATCCCCAGTTCGAATCTGGGTGCCGCCTTTAAATATACATCAATATCATTGCTTTTCTTTACTAAAATAAAATATAATATATTTATATTTCTATTTGGGGACGTGGTGGAATTGGTAGACACGACGGACTTAAAATCCGTTGCCTAGTGATAGTGCGTGAGGGTTCAAGTCCCTCCGTCCCCAGTTGAATAAATACCCAATAATTTTTTTTCCTTAATTTCGAAAATTTGATAATAATAATGTTAAAGTTTATAAAGTTTTTTATTAATTCTTTTGTGATAATATGTTATCTACCAACGTTATTACTCCTATTAATAAATTAGTCATATTATTAAATAATTTATTAGTAGGAGTAATTATCAAGTAAATTCAATTTCTAGTTTATGTCTCCCGTGCGAGAAATTTTTAACTTTGTAATTACTTTTTTAGTATAGCACTGAACAAAAATAAATAGTACAAACTTTGCTACTATTTTATGAAATAAAAAGTCGTAATAAAACTCTTTTTGAAAATTTCAAGTTTTATTCGTTAATAAATAGTATTTGCATTCCAACGCTGTAAAGTAATGGTATTTGAACCATCTATATGTTGTTTTGATTTGATGGGTTGGAATCCAATTTTTTGACTTTCTGTAATAATAACATCATTTGCATACTGTTGAGAAAGTTTATTAATAAAGCTTTCAACTGGATAGGGTTGAATCCAAAAACTAGCATCTAGAACTAAGTCATACTCTTCTCCATTCCAATCAAAAGTAATATCGTAATTATTTGACTGAGGAATTATTACATTATCATTATATCGTTTAGACATATTCTGATCATTGTTAATAATTTTTTTGGATTTTTTATATTTAATACCTAAATTTTTTAAAGCATTCTCTAAATGCAGTAAATTTTTAAAACTTGTTTTTAAATTAGTAAAGTGTGACATACAAACTCTCTTACTGTTTATTTATTATATATTATAACTTAGTCTTATAATATATAACGTATATATATATATTAATCAACTTTATTTACGCGAATAATAAATAATTTTTTATATAAAATTAATATAATAGTATTTTACGAAATAAAATTTTGATAAATTAATTTTATGAAATTTACTGATGAATTAACACTTTTATTAAAAGCTAGATATCCTATAATTTACATTAATACAATTGAAGAAGATAGAGTAGAATATATTATTCGTAAATATATTAAAACAAGTTTAAATAGAAGTATTTATAGTTGGGATTTTATTGATGGATACACAAATAATCCAAACAATGAAGGATTTGCAAAGCGAAATCCAGTTCAAGCCCTTGAACTTGTAGAACGATTAACAGCTCAAACTCCTGCTTTATTTTTACTAAAAGACTTTAATCGTTTTTTGACAGATGTTTCAATTTCAAGAAAATTAAAAAATATAAGTCGAATTTTAAAGCTTCAGCCAAAAACAATTATTATTATTGGATCCGAATTAAATATTCCAAAAGAATTATATGATTTAATTACAATTTTACAATTTCAATTACCTATTGAAAGTGAAATTAAATATGAATTGAAGCGACTAATTGAATCATTAAATATTGAAATTGATCAACAAGTATTAGAAAGTTTAATAAGCGCATGCCAAGGCTTATCACTTGAACGAATTAGGCGTGTTTTATCCAAGATTATTGCCACTTATAAAACAATAGATGAGAATAGTATAAAACTCTTATTAAATGAAAAGAAGCAAATTATAAGTCAAACAGAGATTTTAGAATATTGGTCAGTTGATGAAACAATTTCAAAAATTGGTGGGGTTGATGAGCTAAAAAATTGGTTAAAAAAACGAAAAACTTCGTTTGGCATTCAAGCATTAAATTATGGATTACCAACTCCAAGAGGCTTACTTCTTGTTGGGATTCAAGGAACGGGAAAATCACTAACTGCTAAAGCAATCGCTAATGAATGGCAATTACCTTTATTAAAATTAGATGTTGGTAAATTATTTGGAGGAATTGTAGGTGAATCCGAATCACGTTTGCGTCAAATGATTGAAGTTGCAGAAACAATTTCACCTTGTATTTTATGGATTGATGAAATTGATAAAGCTTTTAGTAATAATAATAATACAGGTGATAGTGGAACAAGTAATCGTGTATTAGCAACATTCATAAGTTGGTTATCTGAAAAAACGAAGCCAGTTTTTGTAGTTGCAACAGCAAATAATGTCGAAGTTTTACCATTAGAAATTATTCGAAAAGGTCGGTTTGATGAAATTTTTTTCTTAGATTTACCGCAAAAACAAGAACGAGAGCAAATTTTTAAAATTCATATTCAAGAGTTTCGTCCTAATCGTTGGGAATCTTTTGATTATTCGAAACTAGCTCAACTTTCTGAAGCATTTTCAGGCGCAGAAATTCGTCAAAGTATCATTGAAGCTATGTATCAAGCTTTTTACGAAAAAAGAGAGTTTATAACAGAAGATATTTGTCTAGCTTTAACACAATTAATACCATTATCGCAATTAGATAATACTCAAACTTTAAAATTAAAAAATTGGGCAGTATCTGGTCGGATTCGACTGGCTTCGTCTAAATCAATTTCTACAAATTAAAATTAATATGAAACAAAAAATTTTTAAATCAATAGCTGATTTAAGATTTGCTATTTTTATTTTATTACTGATTGCTATCATAAGTGTTATTGGAACTGTTATTGAACAAGATCAATCAATTGAAACTTATAAAATAAACTATCCTTTAACCAATAGAGTTTTTGGATTTTTATCCTGGGATATTATTATTAAATTCGGGTTAGATCATGTGTATAAGACATGGTGGTTTATTAGTCTTATAGTATTATTTGGATTAAGTTTATTAACTTGCACTTTCTTACAACAGTTTCCATCGTTAAAAATTGCACGACGGTGCCAATTTTTTAGAACAACACAACAATTTTGTCGATTAAATATTTCAACAAATTTACAACATTTATCATTTCCCCAACTTTTATTTAAAATAAAAGAAAATAATTACTCAATATTTCAACAAAAGAATATT